AACGAAAAAAGTCAAAATTTGTCTCTCCCGCCGGGCGTGTGTGCCTACCAATTCGACAAGTAGTTCTAGTTGTTGAAAGGATTCCGGTGAAAAATGAAGAAGGACAAACAAGCAAGAAAAAATTTGAGACGAAACCGCTGGTGGGTAATCTAAACAAATGATGAGGGATTCTTCGAGAAGTTAACAATTAGTCCTCATATTGAATGATTATGAATTATTCAAGGAAGAATGGGTTTGAAACATACACGAGGAAGGTTCTGGGAGCAATATCAGTCGTGAATCTCTTACGAACCAAGAGCCGTGTGAAGTGAAAATTTCATGCACGGTTCTGACTGAGCGGAAAGATCGAAAATCTTCTTTTCGACTCTGACTCTCCTACACCAGTCGTTGCTTTTTTCTCTGTTACCTCCAAAGTAGCAGCTCCAGCTTTATTTACGCGACTCTTCGGTTTAATTTTCCCATATTTATCTAATGAGTGGCATATCGTGGTAGGATTATTGGCCACTTCTAGCATGATATTAGGAAATCTAATTGCCGTTACTCAAATAAGCATGAAACGTATGCTAGCTTATCCCTCTATAAGCCAAATTGGATATATTATGATTGGAGTACTTGCTGCAGACCCGGAGAACGGTTACGCAAGTATGATAACTTATACGTTTATTTATATACTCATGAATCTGGGAACTTTTGCTCGTATCACCTCATTTGGTTTACGAACCGGAACTGATAATATTAGGGATTACGCGGGATTATACATGAAGGATCCTGTTCTAACATTCTCTCCGGTTTTACGTTCACCATCCCTAGGGGGTATCCCTCCACCATCCGGTTTTTTCGGTAAACTCTATCTCTTTTGGCATGGATGGAAAGCTGGTTCGTACCCATCAGTTCTGGTAGCGCTTGTGACAAGTGTCATCTCTATCTACTATTATCTCAAAATAATTAAATTAATGTTCACTGGGAAGAATGAGAGGAGCGATGCATCCACAACTTATATACAAAATTCATTAGTTTCTCCATCAATTTCAATTTCAAAAAGTTCTATTGAAATAGCTATGATCATTCGTGCACTAGCATCAATCCTATCGGGTATATTAATAGATCCCATTATCGGGATCACACGGAATACTTTATTCTAGACTCACTTCAAATTGTGACGCGAACTTCTTTTTTCGAACGACTTCTACTAAAAGTCGGTTCTGCTTCTGCTGCCCCAACTAGTCTGTCTCCGCAACTTATGAAATAGTTATATCTTCTTCGGTAATTGATCCTGACATTCTCCTATCTAGCTTGTATTTGTCTTTTCGCACCCGGAATCACTTGCTAGGAAAATGATCACTCGTCCATTCCGGGGGAGATATAAGTATTTCCGCACGATGCACGGCTGGGGTTGGGCAGTGACAACCCATGCTGCTATATCCAAGTATTTAGGCGGAAGGATAATGCCTCTCCTTCTTGTATCTCCATATGGTATTATTTGATTGATACTGGAAGAAGAGATTTGCTTGCGAGACAGGCGTGGGCTTGTCAGGTCGTGAAAGAAAATTCTCTGTAGGAAGAGGGAATAAACCACCCCTTTAGGGATGATTGATTGTGGGCGAGAATAGATTCGAACCCTCGGCCATCGTCAGTATGAAGTGGAACCCTACCACCCCATGAAGAAGCAATGAGTAATGAAAAAGGTCCAGGGACCTCGTCTAAACCTGACCTGAGTCGAGTCTCCCAGTTAGTAAAGTAAATCTGGTAAAAAAAGAGATGAAAATTTGGTAAAAAGGAGATGGAAATTCGGTTCAGCAGTTGACAGGCATATAGATATACCCGTATAATTGGGTTGGCGGACGTAACTCCACCGTGTTTCCCTGCTTCGAAAGAAGGGTAGGCGTACTAGACTCGAAATATGGTACCGCGTAGTACGGAGGTTCGAATCCCACGCGAGGCGTCCAGAGGTCTCGCATTTCTGGAAGAAGTCTATCGACTTCTCGCTTCTCACCAATGGAACTCAAAATTTTTACTTGGTCGATTTCCATGCTTGTCTCCTCGAGTGAAGTAGCACTGGAAATGTCTCTTCGACTCGAGAGGCGAGTGGGTCCTATTGCAGAGATATGTGAGGCAGTAAGTCCCACCTTTTATTTTTTCTCTTTCCGAACCAAGACTGG